TTGATGATGAAGAAAGAGAATTCTTGGTTCAGTTCTCCACCTTAACGACAGAAAAAAGGATTGATCAAATCCTATTGAGTCTGACTCATAGTGATCATTTAACAAAGAATGACTCTGGTTATCAAATGATTGAACAACCGGGATCAATTTCCTTACGATACTTAGTTGACATTCATCAAAAGGATCTAATGAATTATGAGTTCAATAGATCCTGTTTAGCAGAAAGACGGATATTTCTTGCTCATTATCAGACAATCACTTATTCACAAACCTCGTGTGGGGCTGATAGTTTTCATTCCCCTTCCCCATCTCCTCATGGAAAACCCTTTTCGCTCCGCTTAGCCCTATCCCCTTCTAGAGGTATTTTAGTGATAGGTTCTATAGGAACTGGACGATCCTGTTTGGTCAAATACCTAGCGACAAACTCCTATGTTCCTTTCATTACGGTATTTCCGAACAAGTTCCTGGATGACAAGCCTAAAGGTTATCTTCTTGATGATATCGATATTGATGATAGTGACGATATTGATGATAGTGACGATATTGATGATAGTGATGATGACCTTGATATTGATACGGAGCTGCTAACTATGACGAATGTGCTAACTATGTATATGACGCCGAAAATAGACCGATTTGATATAACCCTTCAATTCGAATTAGCAAAAGCAATGTCTCCTTGCATAATATGGATTCCAAACATTCATGATCTGCATGTGAATGAGTCGAATTACTTATCCCTCGGTCTATTAGAGAACTATCTCTCCAAGGATTGTGAAAGATGTTCCACTGGAAAGATTCTTGTTATTGCTTCGACTCATATTCCCCAAAAAGTGGATCCCGCTCTAATAGCTCCGAATAAATTCAATACATGCATTAAGATACGAAGGCTTCTTCTTCCACAACAACGAAAGCACTTTTTCATTCTTTCATATACTAGGGGATTTCACTTGGAAAAGAAGATGTTCCATACTAACGGATTCGGGTCCATAACCATGGGTTCCAATGCGCGAGATCTTGTAGCACTTATCAATGAGGCCCTATCAATTAGTATTACACAGAAGAAATCCATTATAGAAACTAATACAATTAGATCAGCTCTTCATAGAAAAACTTGGGATTTTCGATCCCAGATAAGATCGGTTCAGGATCATGGGATCCTTTTCTATCAGATAGGAAAGGCTGTTACACAAAATGTACTTCTAAGTAATTGCCCCATAGATCCTATATCTATCTATATGAAGAAGAAATCATGTAAGGTAGGGGATTCTTATTTGTACAAATGGTACTTCGAACTTGGAACGAGCATGAAGAAATTCACGATACTTCTTTATCTTTTGAGTTGTTCTGCCGGATCGGTCGCTCAAGATCTTTGGTCTTCATCCAGATACGATGAAAAAAATTGGATCACTTCTTATGGATTCGTTGAGAATGATTCTGATCTAGTTCATGGCCTATTACTATTATTACTATTAGAAGTAGAAGGCGCTCTGGCTCTGGCGGGATCCTCACGGACAGAAAAATATTGCAGTCAGTTTGATAATAATCGAGTGACATTACTTCTTCGGTCCGAACCAAGGAATCAGTTAGATATGATGCAAAATGGATCTTGTTCTATCGTTGATCAGGGATTTCTATATGAAAAATACGAATCGGAGTTTGAAGAAGGGGAAGGGGCCCTCGATCCGCAACAGATAGAGGAGGATTTATTCAATCACATAGTTTGGGCTCCTAGAATATGGCGCCTTTGTGGCAATCTATTTGATTGTATCAAAAGGCCCACTGAATTGGGATTTCCCTATTGGACTGGGTCATTTCGGGGCAAATGGATCATTTATCATAAAGAGGATGAGCTTCAAGAGAATGATTCGGAGTTCTTGCAGAGTGGAACTATGCAGTACCAGACACGAGATAGATCTTCCAAAGAACAAGGCTTTTTTCGACCAAGCCAATTCATTTGGGACCCTGCGGATCCATTCTTTTCCCTATTCAAAGATCAGCCCTCTGTCTCTGTGTTTTCACGTCGAGAATTCTTTGCAGATGAAGAGATGTCAAAGGGGCTTATTGCTTCCCAAACAAATCCTCCTACATCTATATATAAACGCTGGTTCATCAAGAATACGCAAGAAAAGCACTTCGAATTGTTGATTCATCGCCAGAGATGGTTTAGAACCAATAGTTCATTATCTAATGGATCTTTCCGTTCTAATACTCTATCCGAGAGTTATCAGTATTTATCAAATCTGTTCCTATCTAACGGAACGCTATTGGATCAAATGACAAAGACATTGTTGAGAAAGAGATGGATTTTCCCGGATGAAATGAAACATTTGATTCATGTAACAGGAGAAAGATTCCCCATCCCTTAGCCGTAAAGATATGTGCCCATGAAAAGGGGATTAAGTGGAACAGAATTGGCCGGATGGTAGAGTCGTGGAAACACTTGTTTCTTCCATCTTTTTGGCCTTAGCTCCATGGAAGAATTGAAATCTTAGATCAC